TAGATCCAATTTTTTTTTTTTTCAAAACTTGGCCTTCTCTTGGATCATAACACGGATATCTAGTAAAGTAGAAATAGATAAAACTATGGAGAAAGTATAAATAGAAAATATATTATACATAGAATTTCTATTTAGAAAATAAATTCTAAATAGAAATTCTATGTATTCTTCTTAGATTATGGTTGGAGAAATCAAAGTTATTTTAGCCCTCTTTTCTAAACAAAAAAAAAATAAACAAAAAAAAAATTATGCTTGGCTTGCTTGGACTAAAAAAATGAAGTATTCAGACTCCGTTTAAAAAAAATCGGTAATATATCGATGATTTTGACTTCTACGGTAACCGATTCCTATATTTGGAAATTGAAATAGATCCTCTTTCTCGGGTATCTAAAACTTGAAGAACTACTTGGTAGGCGGTATGAAATGAATTGAAAAAAAGAAAGTAATAATAATAATAAATGGTAATGGGAGCATTTGTACTATATATACAAATACAAATCGGGCAAATCCTAACCCGGAAGAGAACAGAAACCTCAATAAAATAAACTCAGTCAGGAACAAGAAAATGCCATCGGAATTTGGATGAAAGCTCGAGGAAAGAATACATCAATGAGAAGTTAACTCGATAAGTTTAGCGACCCCTTTTCTTATTCTTCTAATAGAAAAATAGAAAAGCGAAAAATCGAAAACGAAGTTCGTCTTTATTGAAAAATCGAAGAAAATTTCGCTAGACGTCGGAAAGAATCTGTTATGAAAAAAAAAAGAAAGGAGCTGGAATCTATACATTGATTCTTTTTCGCAATTTTTTGAACCGTATGCGTCAAAAGGTGCATGTACGGTTCCTAAGGGAAACAACTTGCGTACCCCTACTAATTAATCGACTTTATCGTGAACGATGCCTTTTTTTAGTGCAATCGATTGATGATGAGGTGGGAAATCAACTTGCTGGTCTTTTGATATATCTTAGTATAGAAGATCCGAAGCCGGATATTTATATGTTGATAAACTCTTCTGGGGGAGGGATAGGGCCTGGACTATGTATTTATGATACTATGCAAATGGTAGTAGCAGACGTCCCCACACTATGCATAGGAGTAGCCATTTCAATGGCATCTTTGATCCTGGCCGGGGGAGAAATTACCAAACGTATGGCATTCCCTCACGCTTGGCGCCAATGAGGTTTTTATTTGACAAAAAAAAGAAGACTATGCCTTCGTTATATGATATATTATATTATTAATGTCAATAGAATATGAAGTTATGAATATGAAGTAATAATAGCATGGCACTTCGAATTCGATATTCAATTTTTTGTATGGTTTTTCAAAACATTCGATTATGTATCGAGAGAGTAGTATGAACTAAAAGGTATTTCCGATTTTCTCTTACGGGAGTCCAGTTTAGCGTCACAAACCTTTTTTGTTTTTTCATGCCAGGAGGTACTTAAGAATATTGAAGTTATGTTAGGAAAGAGTACGAAAAAACACGATTTTTTCCTTATTTGATCGGATCAAAAAAGAAACTTTGGGATTGCTAGAATAAATAGAAATCAAATAGATAAAGCAAGGGAGCCATCATAATATTTTGAAATTTCTCCGAAAGGAAAGGTGGCAATTTGATCATTTACTCATCTGGTTCTGATAGAGTCTATTTTTCTCTTTCTTCGGAGGGGTCAGGGTCCATTTAGAGCCGTATGTAATACTCAAGAGATGCCTGTACGGTTGTTCAATTCTATCGTTTGGCTTCGCTTTTTCATTTTCATGCGAGCTAAAGGAACATTTTGTTATATCATCAGGGTAATGATCCATCAACCTCTGAGTTCTTTTTTTGAAGCTCAAGCAAGAGAATTTATCGTGGAAACGGAGACAGTGCTAAGTCTGCGTTCCGCCATCACAAACACTTATGCACGAAGAACTGGCACAGATCCCAGGACCATAATCAAGGACCTGGAAAGAGACAACTTTTTGTCAGCACAAGAAGCCAAAGATTATGGACTTATTGATCTACTAGTGAGTGATCTTCACGATGAGAACCAAGAATGACGGTGATACTAGTTCATGAGCTTCGCGGCTAGAGGTTTGATCTTGGAGGGATTGTATGAATATGGATTTCGCTCAAATACGTGATTTGAGATTTGATCTCCGAGTTCAATAGACATTCTATTCAATGGAACTAGAAGGAATTCATCATGAGTTGGTTAAGATCAATCTAAACCAGCCCATTAGATTATGTATATGTATACGATTCAACATGCCAACTATTAAACAACTTATTAGAAATGCAAGACAGCCAATCAGAAATGTCACGAAATCCCCCGCTCTTCGGGGATGCCCTCAACGTCGAGGAACATGTACTAGGGTGTATGTGCGACTCGTTTAGATTATTAGCTGACACATAAAAAAAAGCAAAAACAAAAGCACTTTTCCAGTATCAATGGTCAGTACCCGAGTGAATGGGATAGAGTGGAAGAAGGAACTCCATTCATTATTTTCAAAAACTCTAATCATATCCCTCTATTGTTATTGTGTATAAAGTTTATGGTTTCCATTGGTGCAAATCCAATTCTCTCAATTTCAGATGAGAAGAAAGTCTCCATTGGTAGCAATTTGTTATCCATTAAGCGGAGGAATTTCTATTTCAAAAACATAAAGATTAGGCACTCTGGCAAGAACGGACTAACAGGGCCAGCTACCCCAGCTAACTTTCATACTTAAATACCGTTACTTTCTAAGTAGATCTCGTTGTGAAAGACCTATTACTGGAGAATTCATGGGTAGAGCCAAAGAATGTGAACTATACAAGTTCCCAATAACGTTGATTAGTTGATTAAATGAAGTTTAAAGGCTCCGGTGTATAGAGAAGACCTCACCGTTTAAAAAGTAACCATAGAAACGAAGGAACCCCACTATTTCTTTATCTAGTTTTCTTTTTTTATTTACTCTATTTTTGATACATAGGAAAAGACAATTTCTTATGTTTTTCTTATTCTTGTTTTGTGGTAAAATACCTGAAAAAAAAAAAAATAAAAAAAGAAATAAAAATTGTGGTTGGGAAGGTTATAGTAGCAAAAGCCATTGGAATTTTTATTTTATACATTGGAGAAATCCGTTTTGTTAGTATTATTAATAGAGGAAAGAGTAAAACAATAGCGGAAAGAAAAAATGAGTTATTCGAAAAAGTTTTAGTTATTCCATGACCAGAACGAAACGGGGATATATAGCTCGGAGACGCCGAACAAAAGCGCGTGTCTTTGTATCAAGTTTTCGAGGGGCTCATGCAACACTTACTCGAAGTATTACTCAACAGGAAAGAAGAGCTTTGGTTTCATCTCATCGGGATAGGGATAGGCAAAAGAGAGAGTTTCGTCGTTTGTGGATCACTCGGCTAAACGCAGTAATTCGCGAAAGAGGAGTATCCTATAATTATAGTCAATTAATACACCATCTGTACAAGAGCCAATTGCTTCTTAACCGTAAAATACTTGCGCAAATAGCCATATCAAATAGGAAAAGTCTTTATATGATTTCGAACGAGATCCTAAAAAAGTAGATTGTAAAGAATCCAACGGAATCATTTCAATGGAGTTCCCGGAGAATGAACTCCGGGAAGGTAGAGTAGAAATTACGATAAAATAGTCAAACACGTTCAATCAAAAAATCTTTCTGATTCGTTATGACACGATAATCAAATCTAGATTCACGGATTTTTCGAGCAAAACACCAATCCGCGTTTGAGTTCGGGTTGGAATTATGATTCAAGTGAAGTAAGCCTATTTATTTTTTAATTTTTCTTTCTTTTCATATTGATTTTTCTTTCTGTCTTTAAAAGCATTAGTTCTAGCGGTCAACTCGCTTCTTTCAACTCCTTTTCTTTTAGTTTTAGTAAAGGGTAACAAAGATAAAATACGAGCTTGTTTTATCGCAAGAGTAATTAATCGTTGTTGTTTCAAGGTCAATCTATTCACTCGTCTAGATAATATTTTTCCTTGTTCACTAACAAATCGGATGATTAAACTCAAGTTTCTATAATCAATTCGATCCCCCAATTGAATCGGGGGCAAACGCCTACGAAAAGATCGCTTGGATTTAAGAAAAGGTCGCTTGGATTTAAGAAAAGGTCGCTTGGTTTTATCCATAGTTTGTTTGGTTAGTTTATTCCTTATGCCGAATATTTTATTTTATTATTTTTTCAATAGAATTTGAATTGTAAATTTGCCCCAAATAGGATTTTTTATTGAAATTTGTTATAGATCTCGTATAGATCATGTGCTTAATTTTCCCCTCCGTGAAAGACCAATTTATTTTTTGATCTCTGCATGAATCGTATGTTTGTAACAATAGGGACAGAACTTTTTCAATTCTAATCGATTAGGCGTATTGTGCCGGTTCTTTTGAGTAATATATCTGGAAATGCCCCTTGCTACCTTATTAACACCGTTTGGGACACAACTGATACATTCCAAAATAACCGTTACTCGTACATCTTTACTCTTGGCCATGAACCTCCTTATAGATTTTTGATTGACTCAACTCTTCTATTTTCAATTCAAAACAAAGAAAAGAAAAAATAGAAGTTACTAACTTAAAATCCAATTAGTTGTAAAATAGAAAAGTCAATAGAAATATGGAAAATGAATTTCTAAATGAAATTAGAAATTCAAGAAATCAAAAAAGGAACACAACGACTTCTAAACTGTATTTGAAATTGAAGTAATCATTTCAGTATCTTGGAGAAGACTCCTGTCCTAGATCTTCATTTTCGATTCTATCCACACCCCTCTATTATTAATTATTATATTATTTTATTAATTATTATATTATTTAATTATTATATTATTAATTAGAATTAATTAGATTATTAATTATTAATAGAATTCATTTTTGAATAGTTCATTTCATTCGACTTTGAATCCGAATCTTGAATTTTATTCTTTCTCTTTCCTCCCTTAGTAAAATAAAGGGAAAAAAGAGAAAAGAGCGGGAAGTTTTACTCAAGAATATTTGATCCTATCTCTAGTCTTCTTCATTCCTTCCCATATCATTCATTCCTTCCCATATCAATAACTAGAATGAAAAAAAGGGGAATGTCAACGCATCTGGGAAAAACCGATTAATCTCTATCAATAGACCTGCTAAAGCCCCAAACCATAGCGTACTTAGTACTGGTGCGACGGAGAGATATGTTTTAAAATCTCGCATCGAAAACCCTCCTTTATTTATTATTGTATAATGTCTTGTAATTATGTAATTAATAGATTAATAGATAATGCGTATATGATCAGATACATATGTGGGTAAGGACCACTTATTATACACCGAATTCCTAGAAATTCCTAATTCAAAATGTACAATGCCCGGGTAAATAAGATTTCCCTTTTCGTAAAACAGAAAAAAATACATTACCCCTCTTACCGAACATTTCCGAAAAATGCTCATTTTTTTTACGACGGGGTCTGTATTTATATATTTTGTATTTATTTGTATATTTTCTATCTAAATATCTATGAAAACTCTTTTCCTTTTACTATTCTTTTCTATTTTATTTAGATTTCTTATATCTTACATTATATGTTTATGTTACATTATATGATATGTTTATGTTACATTATATGTTACATGAGACCAAAAAGACGAAATGGTCAGAAAAATTTTATATAGAAAAATTTTATATAGAAATGGAGAATGGAAAACAAGACAGGAATTCTCTACAATTACACTGTGGAACATTTGAAGGGATGTGGCGCAGCTTGGTAGCGCGTTTGTTTTGGGTACAAAATGTCACGGGTTCAAATCCTGTCATCCCTACCTATTACTGCTCCTTTGAGCCGTAACAGGGGATCAATTCAGAGCGCTTCAAATTGGGCAAAATCTTTCATTTTTATGATAGTATTCTTCTAGTACTAGTCTAAATTAGGATTATGAAAAGAATCTTTTTCTTTACAGTCTTATCTATTCTATTTATTCTATTCTGATAACAAAGCGCTCTTAGTTCAGTTCGGTAGAACGTGGGTCTCCAAAACCCAATGTCGTAGGTTCAAATCCTACAGAGCGTGATTTTTGTCTTCGTAGATGAATTAGACTGAAATAGATTCAGTAACGTGCACAGCAATCGGAATTTGACCTCCTGGGGATTAAAGAAAGGAGGAGGTCAATCAAAAAAAGAACTGTTAATTAATAATTAATCAAAGGTCCAACTGATCACCACGCCTGTATTGTAAATATGCAGTTACGAATAATCCAGCCAAAGTAATAGGAATTAGACCTAATACGATTCCAAATAGAAAAACTTCAATCATTTCAATTTGTTTGAAAGGAGAAAAAAGAGGTAATATCCATACCAAAATAGTAATCCAATTTGACATGAATCTCAATGACCAAGAATTTACAGACCAAGAATTTAGAATGAATTGACAATTGGCACGGCGAGTAACTGTAAGTAACTATAGAATAGACAGAAACGGAATCCCGCATCGCGCAAAGATTTCTTTTAATGAATTGTTGATTTGAAAACTTCCTTTTTTATTTTATTTCAATTTTAAATAAGTCGTATCTTGCTCAGACCAATAAATAGAGCTGAGGTTATAGTTAAAGCTGCTAATAGAAAACCAAAATAACTAGTTAGAGTAAGCATGAAGGAGCTAAATGAAATATGGGAATTTTAGACATATGTTTCTAAAGCATTTACCGAAGTTTCTATTTTTGCAAAAAATAGGAATATCCGGAAAAATACCAATTGAAAAAACAAGTTGAATTAATGGAAAGTTTTTAATTAATCTATAGCTATAGATACACGGGGATAACAAAGATAAAGTAAAAGGCATATAAAACGAAATTGCTTCATCATCTCTAACATCTATCCATGCGGCGATTCCAATCAAGAGATTGATTGAGTAACTCGTGAGTAAACTAATAGAACTGGATCGTCTAACTTCATTCAAAAACGAAATTTTTTGAAAATTCATTTCGTATATTTTTTGTATCCAATCTATTTTCGATTTTTGAGGGTAGTCTTAATAAAAATCAAATTTTTCTTTTTATTTTCAGTTTCATTCATTAGATTCAGTAATAGGTTCCTTCACATAATATCTTGAATGATTGAAAAGAAGAAAAAGTTATCACACAATCGCTTGAAATTTTTTTGTCCAACTAGATTCTAAAACTAGGAATTTCCCTTTACCCATTCAACCATCCTTGTAGCTAGATAAGAACCTTTGGATCTCGATCCAAGACAACAATGAATCAAAACTATGGATTCCAATTATTCTATTTTGATTCTTCTCTTTCTTTCATCGAATATGATCTACTACTCTTATTTGTTACTCGCCCATTAAACCCTTCTTTAATTTAGTTAAGAGAAAAAGGGAGATTTCAAAAATCAAACTGCTTCTGTTGAACGACTTTTCTAGTCAATGGAACATGATTTGACATCAACAAGTAAAGAGGAAAGGAAGAAAGAAACTATTTAGCACTTACTTTCCATACTAATTCAAATTGCGTTGCT